CGAAGAAACAGAAATATATATTCGCATTCATATACATAAAAATTATGTAGGAACCAAAAAAATCTTTTCTTTCTTTTTGAAAAGACGTGAATGGATTTATTTGAAGTAATGATACTTTTCAAATTATGATATTTGTGGAAAATAAATCGCAAAAAATGCAAAGAAGGAACATCTTTGATCCAGCATTGAAGGATTTGAACCAAGATTTCCAGATGGATGGGATGGGGTATTAGTAGATCTGACACAGAATTTAAATGTGAGAATTTCTCTTCTAAAAAAGGAAATATTGAATGAATAGATCGTAAATTCTGAGATTTTGGTCTTTTTTTTTCTTCAAAGGAAGATACTAATCGCGACGAGAATGGAATTTCTAGAATGACTCCAAAACCTTCTGATAATATTTGAGAAGAAAAATGAAAAGAAAAAAAATTCTTATGCCCCCAAAACCCCTTTAGGTTAGAATAATTCACCGAAGAAATAAAAGATTTCTGTTGATACATTTGAGTAATTAAACGTTTCACAAGTACTAAACTAGATTTCTTGTCATAACCAAGAATTTCCACGGGTTCGTAAAAAAGAAAACTCTTGAAGCTATGATCATGAGCAAGTGAGTAAATATATTCCTGAAGGAGTAGCGGATATAGGAAGTTTTGTTGACGAAATGTATTTTTTTTCAATCTAAATATCTTTGTAATAATGCCATTTACATACATTTTTACTGGAACCAAAAAAGGGAGGCACTTCTTGTGTTCTGAAATGATACATAGTGCAATATGGTCAGAACAGTGCATGTGTATATTTTTTATTTTATACTAAAATACTATTAAAATTATCTAATTCTAATATATCTAATATTGATATATAGATTCTGCACTGTTGATACTGTTACTTTATAGACTATATAGACTATCTTTTTTTTCATTTCTTCTTCTGTATAAGAATTTTATAAAAATATATGATTCTTTTACTTTTTACGATAGATTCTACTGTGATGTAAATCATGTAATGGTAATCTAAGAATTAAAAGATTCTATAGAAGTAAGAACAAATCAAGAATATATATCCCCCGGAGACAGAGAACCCAATCTGCAGATCTTTTTCCTTTTCCTTTCTATCCAATTAGGGTTTTTTTGTTAATAGAACTAGAATAATTAACAAAAGGGAGGAAAGTGGGTAAAAATCTTTTATTTTTGCAACCCAATCACTCTTTTGACTTTGGAAAATTTTTTTGTAATCACTATACTATTTCTTCTACACATCCGTCTCCAATCTATATTCAATAATAATTAGGATTAAAAAAAAAAAAAAGAATCAATGGTCCACTCACAATTAAGAAGAGAGCCTTTTCCCACATCAGGCACTAATCTATTTTTAACGTCTAATTAGTAATTTTATTGGGTAATCATTCAAATTAAGAATGATAAGCTCGTTGCTTTTTTGTCTTACTCAAATTGGAGACATAAAGCTCTATCCATTTATTCACTAGACCCACCTAGAAAATACTTTACTAAATAGAATAATTGTTATAAAAAGAACAAATTTGGATGTTCCATAATGAGTATTCAATTTCTTCTTTTTCTATGATTATATTCTTTTTACGACATGCTTTTTTTTCCATTCATTACCTTTCAGGATCAGTCGCGGTCTTATAAACTCTACCAAGAGTCTAGACGAATTCCTTCATCTAAATGTGTAAAAGATCATAGTCGCACTTAAAAGCCGAGTACTCTACCGTTGAGTTAGCAACCCGGATCAAGAATCAAGATGAAGTGTAGATATGATCAAAAAATAAGGGAATTGCACTGCAAAACTGCGTCAAAACCAAAACATGGAACTAGCAACAAATTTAAAGAACAAAATATCAAGCGGATCGGGTTTAGAAAAAAAAGAGATTCAAAAGAGAATTAGAAAATTTAAAAACTACCCAATTTTATCTATTTTTTTTTTTCTTTTCACTAATAAAATACGTTTTGTATATTTATCTTTGTCTAAAAAAAGAGTAAATCCAGCAAACCCATCTTTTTTCCTAAAGTGAAGTAAAAAACCAATAGGGAATGGCGATAAAAAGATCTATTTCTCTACTTCTCTACGATAAAATTCTATTTATTCGAGACTCCATTGTCAATATGAATGGACTTTTTAGAAAACAAATTTGAAGAAATTATATAGAAATTTGTGTTGGATTAGCACAACATAAAGACGAAATCCTAAATTTTAGCGAAAAAAAAAAAGAAAGGTAAAATACAAATAAAAGAAAGATTACCCCCCTTTTGGGGGGTTCCACAACAAGAAAAAAAAGAATAAGATATGTATTAATAGAACAAGAAAAAACTTTGAATAAAGAATTACACAAAGATAAGTACTAATTAGACTACCCTTTTTTATTGATGACTTTTTTTTTGTAAAAATCCACTTGAACTTCTTTCTTCAAAGAATTCTGCCTTCCTTAAAATATCATGAACAGTTCCTGTAGGTTGAGCGCCCTTTTCAAGGAAATCTAAAATAGCAGGAACATTTGAATAAGTTTGATTATTTATCGGATCATAAAAACCCACTCTTTGAAGATCTCTTCCTTCTCTTCGGGATCGAACATCAATTGCAACGATTCGATAGATGGCTCATTGGGATAGATGTAGATAAAAGATGCCCCCCCTAGAAACGTATAGGAGGTTTTCTCCTCATACGGCTCAAGAAAAAATGATTTTCATTTCTAGAATTTCTATCTATATAAATAGAAAGTAGAAAGAGAAAGAAAAGTAGAGCCATAAAGAATTAGACTATAATTTGAACCTTTTTAATTATTTACAGAAAAAAGAAATATCATTTGTACTCCTAACTCAAGTTGGGTAGTTTTTAAAGAGTTCAAAAGGAAATCCTTAGAATTTTTTGAGCTGTCTTTAACCTCTTTTTTTGTCTCCTTTCGGATCTATTTTTTTTTTACTCATTCTGATCCAATTGTTGAGACAGATGAAAATAGTGTTTCCTTGTTTCGGAATTCATTGTCTTTGCTTTGCGCTTTGTGAAATCATTGGGTTTAGACATTACTTCGATGATCTTTACTCCTTTTTAAAAAGGCAGCAACATACCTTTTGTTTTTTCTATGGAAAAGGGAAAAATTATACGAAAGATTTATTCCTTTGTGATACACTTTTGATCAAAAAAGTTTGAAAATTTCGACAAATTTGACTTTTTTTATTTCAAACTTGTTCAAATTTTACTCTCTCCCTTTCTATTTAGAACTTTCTTTTTATAAATATATTTAGATCGATCATATATTTTTGATGAGATATTGACAAAGTTGGTCTAACTTATTGATTGTCACTAACCCTAGATTATTCTCTCGATAAATTAATCAATAAATTTTGCTCGAGCTCCATCATATGCTATACCATTAGTTTTTTTATTTACCAAAACAAGAAAAATAAAATGAGGTTTCTAGCAGAACAAACTATGTCGAGACAAGAGCATCTTCATTCGTATAGAAAATGGTGGATATAATAATCCACAACCAATCATGTCCTTCAAGTCGCACGTTGCTTTCTACCACATCGTTTTAAACGAAGTTTTACCATAACATCCTCTAATTTTATTAGAATTTGGAACCGTATGCAATTTATTCAATTATGGAATAATGAATAGCCATTGGTTGAATCGATACATAATAATCCACACTTATCTATCTATGGATAAATAGATTTTGATCCGGAAAGTATTCCGCTTAATTTAACCCCATAAAAAAATATATATATATATATATTTTTTTTTTTTCATTTGAAGCAAACTTATTTACATCTTCAAAAGAAATCCCCATGAATGGCTAAAAATTTTTAGCCACTTTAAGTAAATTTTAAGTAAATACTGTAATAACTATAACGAAATAATATACTAAACTCAATATTTCCTTATTTAATTTCAATTTCAATATCGAATTTTAAGATTTTATTAAGAAAAAAAAAAAAAAAGAATCTAAATAATATAAAATCTATAGAGATTTTATGATAAATCTATTTTATTCAGATTTTTTGAATGAAAAAATCGAGGATTCAAAGAATCATTATTGGAATTCAGATTGAATAACATTTTATCCGAGATTACATAGAAAATTGTTTCATTAAATTGAAAATTTTAATAGAAAAGAATCTTTCGTTTCTGACGGAAACGAATCTGGGACGGAAGGATTCGAACCTCCGAATAATGGGACCAAAACCCATTGCCTTACCGCTTGGCCACGCCCCATTTTTATTTTGTATAAGAAAGATGAAGCCGAAATATTTGTTCTTCGTCAATAACCATCCAAAATATATCAAAATATATATATAGGACATGTTGTCGCTAGGATTCAACACAATAGATATAGAATCAAAAAAATGAATTGATCATTACATAGAATTTCATTAAGATATTGTATGAAAGTTTCATTCTTGTATTCTCATTTAATTAGAGAATGTAAGGAAGGATTCTTGATTGGGGAGAAGTAAAAGAAAAGCAGAATTTCTTTTTTTATGTCTTTTTCATTTTTTCCTAAGAAAAACAACTCAATCCAATCTGGTAATTTATTATCATTTCATTTTAATTTTTTTAAATTTTAATTTTAAGAACAAGAAAAAATGTTTGTTATGTTTAATATATTTAGTTTCATCTGTATCTGTCTTAATTCTACCCTTTATTCGAGTAGTTTTTTCTTCGCCAAATTACCCGAGGCTTATGCCTTTTTCAATCCAATCGTAGACATTATGCCGGTTATCCCTTTATTCTTTTTTCTCTTAGCCTTTGTTTGGCAAGCTGCTGTAAGTTTTCGATAAAAAAGAAATCTATATTAAATTCATATTCAAAATTTATTTGATAAAAAAGAGGAGATTTTTATTATTTTTTTATAAAAATCTATAAGATCAGAAAAGTCTGACATTAGGAACCCTCAATTCAAAAAGTAAAATTCTGGTATCTTCTATTTTATTATTTTATATAGAATTTCAATAAAGAGACAATGATTTTTAATCAGCTTATTTCTTCTTTTGTTCTGACCTTTCCTTTATAAGATCCCATACAATCATACAATATCTAATTAGATATATAGATATATGGCAAGAAATTTTTGGTAACAAATAAATAGGAATCTTATTATATTAGAAAGAAATTCGTGAAAATGAATTTCAAAAAACTTCCTTTTTTTTCATCTTTAGAGCGTCAGATTAAAATAATGTATAGTGTGTGTCGTAAAATAGGTGATCTATTTCCTAAAAAAAAAAAAAAAAAAATGATCTGATCTTGGAGATTGTGCAATGCTTACTCTTAAACTCTTCGTCTACACAGTAGTAATATTCTTTGTTTCTCTCTTCATCTTCGGATTCTTATCTAATGATCCCGGGCGTAATCCTGGGCGTGAAGAATAAAAAAGAGATGAGATTCTATTTGTTTTGAGTTTTTCCTTTCTTTTTTCATAGGACAATAAATAGATAAAAAAATTAAAAAAAGAATCAAAATTTCTTCCAATTATAAAATTTTAATTGATCAGGGGAGTCGGAGAGAGAGGGATTCGAACCCTCGGTACGAAAAATTCATACAACGGATTAGCAATCCGACGCTTTAGTCCACTCAGCCATCTCTCCCCATTCCCAATTGGAAATTTATAATGTGATATGACACGTGAAATTAAGATTGAGAACAATTTTTCTTTTTCTTCTTTTTTGATAATGATTCAAAATGGATTTTTCCAATAGAAAGAATACCTTACTTCTTTTATTTTATACAAAAGGTTCATTTCCCCGGCCTAGTTAAGTACTGGCCGGGCCAGTACTTCTTGTGTTCCGACGAAATGAATATAGAATATTCTATATTTAAATAGTAAGATTCTATATCTACTCTTAGTCTATTATAGTGTTCTAGGAAGAGTATTCTACTCTATAGTAATCTTATAGTACTAATTACTAGTTTTTCCCCGTGCCGCGGCGGAACAAAATACGTGTTAATGCTGGAATTTTAATGATTTTGATGCTATCCTGACCGCGTCTGATTACTTTATTGGACAAACGGTATATTCATATCTAATAATGAATATGTAGCGGGTATAGTTTAGTGGTAAAAGTGTGATTCGTTCTATTAAAAACTTCAATAGTTAAGGGGTCTTTCTTATTTTTTCATATTCCAATCAAAAACTTTATTTCTTAAAAAGATTTAAGACTTTACCCCTCAATAGGATATTTGAGGAAAAAATATACATTCTCACGATTTCTATCCATCCAAATTTTAATAAAAAATTGGATTTTGGATTATGGAGTCGAGAAGCATAATTTTTTTGATTGGTTCATTCAATCAAATGAGTATTAATAAAGGATCTATGGGTCATAGTACAAAACTTTAAATCGTAACTAAATCTTCAATTTTTTTGCTAGCACTGGAAAAGGCAGATTGAAGCCAAATAGCTAGAAAACGATGGTTTTAGTTTACTAGAACCCTCGTCTTATTGTTTCAGCTCGGTAGAAACAAAATTATTTTCCTTAGGATTCCGCGAGTAGAAATAGGGAACGAAGTAACTAGACTAAAAAAATTTTAGAGAATCTCCCTCTTCTAGAGGGATCATCTAGAAAGCGAGTAGCTTTAGATGCATTCGGAAAAAGCTGACATAGATGTTATGGATCTCCTTTTTTCTCTGATGGGAATATATTGATCTTCCATAAAGGAGCCGAATGAAACCAAAATATCATGTTCGGTTTTGAATTAGAGATGTTTAAAATGATCAACCAACGTCGACTATAACCCCTAGCCTTCCAAGCTAACGATGCGGGTTCGATTCCCGCTACCCGCTATATATTCCTTAACTTAATCTGATGTACAATATAAAGTGCATTATCCATTTTAATATGCATCTTTTTTTCTTGTATTCCCAAAATTCGTCTAATCTTTTTTCTTTTTAGAAAAATGCAAAAATAGGAATGAAAGGCGTCCATTGTCTAATGGATAGGACAGAGGTCTTCTAAACCTTTGGTATAGGTTCAAATCCTATTGGACGCAATTTATTTCCATCTATCTATTCTAGATAGAGAATAGAAAAAATAACTCTATTTTAAAAAGGATAAAGGACCTTTTTTGAATGATTCAAATCAGAAATTTTTCTAAAGGATTTCTTTTGTACTAAGAATTAAGATAAGAATAGAATAAGAGCGATCCATTTACCTTTATGTTTGTTCCTGAAGTAGAAAGAGTTCGATCTGTTCCTGAATAGCTTCTCTCAAAAGGATTTCAGCTTCTTCGGTAAATATCTTAGTAAAAGATAGAATTTCTTGGAATTTTGGTTTCTTCTTTTTTAAGTAGGTACGTAACCCAACGAGAAATCTCTTTACCTGTCCAATTTCTAGCGCATCAAGATATCCATTCGTTCCGGTATAAATAGTGGCTATCTGGTCTTCCACCGCGAGAGGGTCTGATTGGGATTGTTTAAGCAACTCACGTAATCGTTGACCTCTTGCCAATTGATTCTGAGTAGCTTTATCTAGATCAGAAGCA